ATGCAATTGAATTTAGTAAGTGCATATTTAAGCCGTTGGGTGTTTTCCACTAATCATAAAGATATCGGCACATTATATCTAGTATTTGGTATTGGGGCCGGTATGACAGGAACAGCTTTTAGTATGTTGATAAGGTTAGAACTTTCTGCCCCCGGAACTATGTTGGGGGACGACCATCTTTATAATGTAATCGTGACTGCGCATGCCTTTATTATGATCTTTTTCCTGGTGATGCCGGTGATGATAGGGGGGTTTGGAAATTGGTTAGTGCCGCTATATATTGGTGCACCAGATATGGCCTTCCCGCGACTAAATAACATTAGTTTCTGGCTCTTGCCTCCCGCCCTAATTCTATTGTTGGGTTCCGCCTTTGTGGAACAGGGAGTAGGAACAGGTTGGACGGTATATCCGCCCCTTTCAAGCATTCAAGCTCATTCGGGGGGGGCCGTGGACATGGCTATATTTAGCCTTCACTTGGCCGGGGTCTCTTCCATCTTAGGGGCTATGAATTTTATCACCACTATATTAAATATGAGGGCCCCGGGTATGACAATGGATAGATTGCCACTATTTGTATGGTCTATCTTAATCACCGCCTTCCTATTGTTACTGTCTTTGCCCGTATTGGCTGGGGCCATAACCATGTTGTTGACAGATAGGAATTTTAACACTACTTTCTTTGACCCCGCTGGAGGGGGGGACCCGATTCTGTTTCAACATCTCTTTTGGTTTTTTGGCCACCCGGAGGTTTATATTTTAATATTGCCTGGTTTTGGGATGATCTCTCAAATAATTCCCACCTTTGCTGCTAAAAAACAAATTTTTGGATACTTGGGCATGGTCTATGCGATGTTATCTATTGGGGTATTGGGTTTTATTGTGTGGGCTTGGAGATGGGCGGCCAGCAGGGTAATCTGCTGTGCTATTACCCGACTGTATGCAGGAACACCCCTATCCCAGTAACTACTAGCGCCGCCGTTTGCGGGGGCGCAGTAAAAAAGTTAATGGAGGGTCAACCCGCAGACAACCGGGCCCCACCCCCCCTTTTATGGGGGGGGAGCCCGGGGGTCACAGAGACTACACGTCGGGCCCCTAGTGATTTAAAATTCTTTTTAAGACTTCCTAAAGAGGACAGTCGACAACTTGCAACCGTGGGTTATGCCCCTTGGGGAGACCTTGGTGCAGGCCCCCCGGGAGTGCCACCGTGCCCGCCCAAAGGGCGGCGGTCCCCCCTAGATAAGGCCAGAAGGCGATGCCTTCTGGGTATGGAACCGGCATGGTGGGCCATCGGCCTCTTTGAGGCCGGGGGGACTCTAGCGTTAGTGGGCGAGGAGGTCAGAGCTAGCTTGGGGAGCCCCACTGGGTGCCCCCGGACCCTTCATCGGTTTAAGGGAGCCGTAGGTATGGGGACCCTCGTGGGAGGGGGGCCCCGAGATTGCAATTGGGTGTTGTCCCCCAAGGGGGACGATGTCAACAAGATATTGAAGTTTATTAATTTAATTAATGGAAGGCTAATAACTTTAAAATATAATCTCCAATTGATGGAAATTATTAAATTTGTTAATCATAAATATGGCACCCACATTGTGTATCTGGGCCCAGGCGCCATGGCTCCCAACCTATCCTCCCCGATAGGGAACAGTTGATTGACGGGGTTTGTGGAAGGGGCCGGAAGCTTTCACGTGGCTCTCGGGGCCTCGCCTCCCCCTAGAAGCCGATTGACCGCCGCGGGGAGTATTGCCATTACACAAAAGGAGAGGTATGTTTTAGATTTAATAAACAAATTGCTGCCGGGGCGAGTGTGTTTGTCAAACAATCCCCGGGGGCAGTATCAATATTTAGCTTTCATTAGCACTAAGTGAAGCAAATATTTAGCCAGGTATCCCCTAAAGGGGGAAAAACATATCCAATATTTGTGTTGATTAAAGTGCAACCGTCGCCCCGAAGGGGCGAAGGTGGGGTCTGCACTCTTCAAGACTAATCTCGAGTCAAGTGACCATAGGACAGTTGCAAGTAGAAAAATCACTAGAGGTGAAGATATAGTCCGATCCTCCCCCGTAAAGGGGGGGGGGTAGAGTAGTATAGCGCGCTCGCCACCCACGCGGGGGGCGTTGCCCCCGGCTCAACCTTACCTTAAGGCTGGGGGCCAGAGTGGCTATAAAATATTGCACCACATGTTTACAGTAGGGATGGACATAGATACCAGAGCCTATTTCACTGCCGCCACCTTAATAATCGCCGTTCCAACCGGAATTAAGGTATTCAGCTGGTTGGCCACCATTTATGGCGGCGCCCTCAGATTGGACACCCCCATGCTATGGGCGATAGGATTTGTTTTCTTATTTACTGTAGGGGGGTTGACCGGGGTAATCTTGGCCAATAGTTCTTTAGATGTGGTTCTCCACGATACATACTATGTGGTTGCTCATTTCCACTATGTATTATCCATGGGGGCCATTTTTGCGATTTTTGGCGGGTTTTATTATTGGTTTGGGAAAATCACAGGTTATTGCTACAATGAACTTTATGGGAAAATTCACTTCTGGTTAATGTTTATCGGGGTGAATTTAACCTTTTTCCCCCAACACTTTTTGGGCCTAGCGGGCCTACCTAGGCGTTACTCCGACTTTGTAGATGGTTTTGCTGGTTGGAACCTTGTGTGCTCCCTGGGGTCAACCATATCCATTGTTGGGGTACTGTGGTTTGTGTTTATAGTTTATGATGCCTATGCCAGGGAGGTGAAATTTATTGGTTGGATTGAGAACAGCGGAGCTAGTTGGGCTTCCCTTGAGTGGGTGCAGCCTTCTCCCCCTCAACCCCACACCTATAATGAGCTACCCTTCGTCTATGGGCCCACCCCTGCAAGGGGGGCGGGGCCGCAATAGGCACCCCCTACCACCCCTGCCCTCTAGGGGGCGGGGGTCTGCGGGCTCCCAACCTGCTCTTATTTAAGAGCGGCGGCATGGTGCCCATTGCAATCGCCGCCAAAAGGCGGCGATTGCTTAACTCGCCAATGTACTATAAATATATAATAGTGGCAATTTTACTGTTATTATTGGGGGTGTTGGGCATTGTCCTCAACCGAGGTCACCTTATAATAATGTTAATGTCTATAGAACTGATATTATTAGCCGCTTCTTTCTTATTTTTAATAAACTCTGTTGTAATAGATATTTTAATTGAACAAATTTTTACAATTATGATTTTGACGGTTGCGGCGGCGGAGTCCGCTATTGGCTTGGCCATATTGGTGGCCTATTACCGAATAAAAGGCACTATTGCTGTCAAATCCCTAAATTGACTTAGGGGCTAATCCCACCCTCTTAAACTAGGCCTGCCATCAGCCAATAGGGTTGATGGGGGGAATGGGTGGGCCGAAGGAAAAGAAAGATGCCACAATTAGATGTAGCCACTTATTTAACTCAATATAGATGGACCCTGATAACTCTGTTTTTATTATTCTCCCTATTGGTGACTTCCATTTTACCTACTATTAAAACAAATTGGCTCATAAGGAGATCTGTAATGGGGGGTTGGGCGACCCAAGGGCCCTCTGGAGGCTCGGGGTTAAAGAAAGAGGTTGTTGCAATCTGGAAAGACCTAGATTAATCCGCCCCAAAAGCCCTGCACCAAAGAAAGCCCGCGGTTACTTGTATGCCGCCCTTTGGGCGGCGGTGGCGTATGGCACCTACGGTGCCTTGCAACCGTAGGGTCCCCCTAGACTAGGCCTGCCATCAGCCAATAGGGTTGATGGGGGGAGCGGGCCCTACCCTCGCCCCTTTGGGGCGACGGTTCCTTGAATAGGAAATGTGTGCTGCTTATTTTGATCAATTTAAAATAGTGAATTTAGTCGCCCTTACTAATTCATCCATGATGATGATATTAGCGGTGGTTGTTAGCTTATTGTTGTTTAGGGGAACTAAATTAATTCCCAATAGATGGCAGTTGATTATAGAATCAATTTATAGTCATTTCCATGGTGTAGTTAAAGACAATTTAGGGGCGGAAGGGTTAAAATATTTTCCCTTTGTTCTATCCCTTTTTACCTTTATTGTGTTTTTGAATGTATTGGGCTTATTCCCCTACGTGTTTACCCCCACAGTTCATATAGTAGTCACGTTGGGCTTATCATTTTCTATTGTGATAGGTGTGACTTTGGGGGGGCTCTGGAAATTTAAATGAAATTTCCTCAGCATATTAATGCCAGATGGGGCCCCCTTGGGGTTAGCCCCCCTGTTAGTATTGATAGAAACTGTAAGTTACGTTTCTAGAGCCATCTCTTTGGGGGTTCGTTTGGCGGCCAATCTCTCGGCCGGCCATTTGTTGTTTGCCATTTTAGCCGGATTCGGGTTTAATATGTTAATTGCTGGGACCTTCCTTAGTTTGTTCCCCTTGTTAATCATGGTCTTTATAACTTTATTGGAGATGGCAGTGGCCGTGATTCAGGCCTATGTGTTTTGTTTACTAACCGTAATTTATTTGGGGGACACGATTGCCCTGCATTAGTCCTTGGCCCCCCCTCAGGGGGGGCCCATCCCCCCCCCCCTTTTTTCCCTTTTACCACGGGGGTCCGGGGGGGGGGCGGGCAATTATAGGGGGGCCACGATCTGGTTCCAAGTAAAATGGTTGAGGGCGCTTTTATAATTTGATAAAAACCTTCATGGAAGTTCCCACCATCTTCCTAAACTAAACCAGAAGCCTACGCCTTCTGGGAACGGGGGATAGTTCCTTGCAATCCTTTGGTTTTGGGGAAAATAGAAGACAAGTGGACCTTCTAATACATGCTAGTGCGCGCTCCCCCCTATGGGAGGAGCCTGCCCGCGCACAGGTGAGGAAACCCGGCTACCCCACCCCCAGGCTTTGTTGGGGGCTGGGCCGGAGACGTATTAGGTATGAGGGCGGTATTAAAGACCCACCCTGCCGAAGATGCGTAACAATCAACCCGGAGTCACACTTTCACTGGAACAAGGGGAAGGCTCATTAAGTCCGTCAGGGACGAGGCAGCAGTAGAGAATATTGTGCAATATACGGCAGTATGACACAGAGAGCACACGCCCTCTTGGCCTGTCCAACTAAGTGCCAGCAGACGCGGTTAGACTTAGGGGCCAAGCCTTTATGAGCAAAGGGGCGTAAAGGGTGTGTAGGCCGACTGCCCCACCCCCCAAGGTGGTAAATGGAATTTTTCTGTAGCGGTAGAATGTGCGGATAGAAAATAGAACTCCAAAAGCTGAAGCAATTTACCGCGGGGTGGGAGGGGGGCCCCCTGGGGCGCCCCCCGGGCTACGGGCTGAAACACGAGGGTGTGGGGAACAAACAGGATTAGAGACCCTGGTAGTCCACACTGTAAACGATGGAGAAAATGCGAATGCAGTCCCGAAAGGCAGCAATCTCCCGCCTGAGTAGTACGATCGCAAGATTAAAATTCAAAAAATTTGGCTGTTCACCGTTTCAATTAGAGGAGCGTGTAGTTTAATTCGATAAACCGCGAGATACCTTACCCAAACTTGAATCCTTGAGGATTCTAAGGAATCCTTATGGACCGGTATTGCATGGCCGTCGTCAGTTCGTGTATGAAACTTAAAACGGACCCAACCCGAAGATTAACCGCGGATGAAGTCAGGTCTTATGGTCCCAATGTTTGGGGATAATATGCGCTACATTTTCTTATACAATGGGAAACCTGGGAGGTGAAACCCCAAAGTGAGAGTTCGGTAGGCTATTGGAAGATGGCCGAAAGTTGAATTTAATAGTAATCGGAAAGTATAGCGTTCCGGTGAAATGGTCTAGGTGTTAGCACAAATCGCCCGTCACCTTAACTTAGGATGATGGTTCGGACGCCGCCGCGCCCCCACGGGCCCCGGCGGTTACGGGCCCCTACGAAGTTAAGCAAGTCGTAACATAGTGAGGGGAGGGGAACCTCCCCTTGGGGCCGTCCCCAATTAGAGGCGGTCCCCTCCTTCCATCGAACCCGGAGGGGCAGGGTACCATCAGCTTATGGAAACCATGGGCTGATGGGAACCCTCGCCCCTTTGGGGCGAGGGTTGCATGCACATGAGTGAGCCTTTATTTCTAAGTACAATCACATTGGGCTTAATAATTTATAGTGTCAAGGGTTTGACCCTAAAAATCTCAATTCTAACGTTATTAATTACAAGCTGATGGAGTTTTTCTGAGGGGGCTGGCCTTTTATTCCCTATTGAGCTTTTACAGGGTTGGATTCCTTTGGGGGGATATAATGGATTATTGACCATAAACAGTTGGACGAAGGGCACTGAATTACTTGTTCTTGTTGGCGCCACTGCAGTTTTAATGATGATCGATCCTCCTCTCCAAAAGGAGATGGCTACTTCAGGGGCTCAGGGTCACGCCACCCCACCCGCAGAAGCCAACACCCCAATTTTAATTCTAATGGTGGCATTAGGGGGCGTCCTCTTAGTGTCGTCTAGCAACTGGCTTTCTGTTTATTTAGCCATTGAACTGCCTACCCTCTCCTTATTTATACTGGCCGCCCAAAAGAGGGGGTCCGGCCATAGTGCCGAATCAGGCTTAAAATACTTTGTGCTGGGGGCACTTTCCTCGGGGCTATTCTTATTTGGATGTGCCATGATGTGCGGATTGACGGGGGGGACCAGCGTGCCCTGTACCGATCTGGTACTCGGCCAGGCCCCCGGGAGTGCCATGCCCCCGATGGGAGGCTTACTGATTACAGTAGCGCTGTTGTTTAAGCTGTCGGCTGCCCCATTCCATATGTGGGCTCCCGACGTATATGACGGCGCGCCGACCACGACCACCGCTTTGTTGGCAATTGTGCCGAAGGTAGCCATATTTTCTATTTTAGTTTCAATTGGCCCGGCAGTAAACATATTATTGATTGGTGCTATATTTTCAATGATTGTGGGCGCCATTGGGGCTTTAAACCAAACAAAAATCAAACGCCTACTAGCCTATAGTGGAATAGGGCATATGGGGTTTATACTTTGGGGGATGGAGATTGGGTCTTTTGAAAGTATTCAAGCCAGCCTGGTATATATGATTTTATACGTGACAATGTCTATTAGCATTTTTGCTATAATATTGGCCTTGGGGGTGGTTAGGAATTTAATAGTGGAGTTTAGTGGTCTCTCCAGGAGAGAGCCGACTTTGGCTATAACATTGGCCCTAACTCTTCTTTCGATTGCGGGTATCCCCCCTTTAGTTGGATTTTTAAGTAAATGGTTGGTATTGTTGCCGGGGGTGGTTAATCAATATTATTTAGTCTCGGTTTTAGCCGTGGTTTGCTCGGTCATAGCTGGCGTTTATTATGTTAGAATAGTAAAGATTATCTACTTTCAAGCCGATTCTTCTCTTTTAATTGGCATAAAAACACTAAGAAGGGAGAATAGAATAAATTTAAGAAAGGCTTTGCTAATTGGTGCCAGTTTATATGTGATTGGGTTTACAATTGTTTCCCCCAATTTATTGTTACAGCTGGCCCATTGGGCCACAGTGGGGCTGTTCTAGCCGAAGGGGCGCTACCCCCGCCCAAATGGGCGGTGGTGTGGGGCCCCCTGCCGGGGAACCGGCGTCCTTCTGGCCTAGCTTCGGCTAGGGGGGGCGGGTGCCCGCCGTAGGGTGGACTAACGGCAAGTCACCGGGCTCATGACCCGGATATGCAGGTTCAACTCCTGCCCCTACAACATTCCCCCCGCAAGGGGGGGGGCGTTGGAATGCAACGTCGGTTTGAGTAAAAGAGTGACGAATGGAGAACTAGGGTGCACTAAAGAGGACGGAGCCCCCCGAAATGGCGGAGGAGAGACTTTGAAGCCCTAATGTCCCGTGCGGCAACGCAGTGGGGGGGCCAGGGGAGTGAAACATCCCAGTACCAGGCCCCCCACCCCCCCTTTTTCCCACCCCATAGGGGGTGTTTGAGGGGGGGCACAGTAAAAATCAAACGAGATTCCGTAAGTAGCGGCGAGCGAAAGCGGACGAGCCCTTTCCTGTAGGCCCCCCGGCCCTGGCCGGGGGGCGGGCGAGTAGTGATGGGAAGATGGGTGTCCACACATCCAAGGCTTAATAATTAGTGTCACACCGAAAGAGAGGAGTACTGTAAAGGAAAGTTGAAAGAGACTTGAAAAGACCTTGAAATGAGTCACTTAAAGCAGTTGTAACACAACGTACCTTTTGTATAATGGGTCCACGAGATAAAATTTGGCAAACTTAAAGTGCAATCTCGCAGCCACCCCACTGCGTTATCGCGCGTGGATGGCTGGGGGGATTGTTCTTGACCCCTAAGGTGTAGTGAAAGCAAGGCGCCGCTATAGCGGCCCCCCTCAGTCAAATTTCCCGAAACCAAGTGATCTAGCCATGGGCAGTTTTTAGGAACGAACCGGTGGTTGTTGCAAAAATCTCGGACGACCTGTGGTTAGGGGCGAAACGCCAATCGAACTTGGAGATAGCTGGTTTTCTGCGAAAACTATTGAAGTAGTGCGTCCACAGTAATGAGTCGAATAATCAAGATTATGACCCAAAAGGGGAGTGATTATTCGATGAGAATGGCTTGGAATGTGGTAAAGCCCGACCCCCCGAAGCCGGGGGGTTAACTATGAAGAAAAAAAGCCAGAGTAGGACAGACAGACTGTGGGCGATAAGGTCGACAGTCAAAAGGGGAGAAGCCCTAACCAGAAGTTAAAGTCATTAATAAAAGATTTAGTGTAAAAGAGATATTGGGTTTAGACAATGAAGAAGTAGGCTTGGAGCCAGCCACCTTTGAGAGATGACGTAGCAGTTCACTCAAGAAATTATTTTATCTCTAAAATTATGGTGGCTAAAGTTGAACTGAAACTCTGGGGGAGAAATAACAAACTTTCCGTTATATTTGCCCGGTAGCAGAACGTACTGTTAATTGTTCAGTGAGAGCCCCGTACGGCATCAGAAGTGATAATGTGGACATGAGTAAAAAATCATAGGATCACTCCCCCCCTGGTTTCCCATATTAATTATGGGGTTAAACAGCCCCTAAAATCGCAGTCCCAAAGGTTGCGTTGATGGGGGGCCATGAGTAATAGACGCACAAAGTGCCAGGAAAGAATTATTCAAGCCCTTCCCAGAAGGTATCCTTCTGGCAAGGGTACTGTACTAAACTAACTAAAGTGGGGGATAGTGAGGGGATAAATTTTCTTAAGGAACTCGGCAAAATCCCAATGGCCCACCAGGGCATATTGGAACACGGGCCTCGACTGTTTACCAAAAACATAGCCCTCGGCTAATATGAAAATAGATGTATAGAGGGTGATGCCTGCCCAATGGTTGTATCTAAAAGCGGTTGATAAAAGTTGACCTCGTAAGGACAATTGAATGGCCGCGGTAACACTGACCGTGATAATGTAGCGTAATCAATAGCCAATTAATTGTTGGCCAGTATGAATGGCGCCACGAAGGCCCCACTGTCTTAAGGAAATTCCCAGTGAAATTGAATTCGTAGTGAAGATGCTACGTCCAATTTGTTAGACGAAAAGACCCCGTTGAGCTTTACTGGAGCACTTACATGGCCCCGGCCTTCCCATGCCTGGGAACCGGCCGAATTTAAATGGGCGGCTTAGATTATGTGGCAGCCCCCCGCTGGGGCAAATGAAACACCACTCCCCCATGTCAAAGGGGCTAACCCCCCCCCTTGGGGGGACAGTGTAAGTAGGACAGTTTGGTTGGGGCGACCACCTTTTAAAAAGTAACGAAGGTGCGCTTAAGGTGCGCAATTAATGACTGAAGCCTGACTGCGAGGGGGACACCCCGAGCAGACACCCCAAAGCCCGCCCGAAAGGCGGCGGTGGGGTGGGCCATAGTGACCCGTTAATTTAGAGTGGAATAGTTAACGATCAACGAATAAAAGTTACCACGGGGATAACAGCGTAATATCGTTAGAGAGTTCACATCGACGACGATGTTTGCGACCTCGATGTTGAATTGCGGCATCCTGGGGTGCAGCCGCTCCCAAGGGTTGGTCTGTTCGTCCATTAAAGCCGTACATGATTTGAGTTAAAAGCGTGGTAACACAGCTTGGTTTCTATCTACAAATTGAAGAAACATCGATATAACTATCTTCTAGTACGAAAGGACCGAAGGATTAGTGATCCTCTTATTTTTTATAAGTTACGATCAACCCATTGACCTCAAGTAACCGGAGGTTGCAACAGAGGTCTCTCAGCTAATCACTGACCGCTTCTAAAGTGGGAAAGTCATATCGAAATGTTTGGGGCCCATTATAGGGGGGCTAAACCCCACCATCACGAGCCCGCTCTTAGAGAGCGGCCTCCTTAGGAGGGGATGGTGGCCAGCCCGAGGGCTGGGAAACTATTGGGGGAGCTGTCCTGGTAGAACCGGCCATCCCAGTAGAAGCAGCAACGCGGCTTCCCATCCTTTTAAAGAGTAATGGAGGTGTGCTACCCCCGTCTTATTATAGGCTCTCTAATTAGAGAGCGGGCGGTGATAGCAATCTTTTGATCATAAATTGAGGAACCGTCGCCCCGAAGGGGCAAGGGAAGGATTCCCATCTTTCGATTATAGCCAAGGCTCTCTTTAAAGAGTAGCCTGTGGCTATGACCATCGGTCTATGTATCTTTTAGTTATATTCGCCCCCCTTTTGGGGGCCTTAACATCAGGATTTTTTGGTAGAAAAATAGGAGAAAAAGGTGCTGGAATTTTTACTTCGGCCTGTTTAATTTTAAGTTTGTCCTGGTCTACTTTAATATTTTATGAAACCGCCTTAAATTCTTCGACAACATACATAAAACTATGGAGGTGGTTAGATTCAGATTTATTGACCACCTATTTTGGCTTACAATTCGATAGTCTTACTGCCACAATGTTGATCGTGGTTACAAGCATATCCACTTTAGTTCATATTTTTTCTACCGCATACATGGACGGCGATCCCCATCTTCCCCGATTTATGTCATATTTGTCACTTTTTACATTTTTTATGATCCTATTAGTGACTAGTGATAATTACCCTCAATTATTTATTGGTTGGGAAGGGGTAGGGCTATGCTCCTATTTATTAATAAATTTTTGATTAACTAGAATTGAGGCCAATAAGGCGGCCATAAAAGCCATGTTGGTCAATCGAGTGGGGGACATTGGGTTAGTTTTAGCGATGTTTGCTATTTGGGAAGAATTTGGGTCTTTAGATTTTTCTTCAGTTTTTAACGCCGCCGCGATTGCCGCCGAAGGGCCTTCGACTGAAAGCCATATTACCTTGATATGTTTATTTTTGTTTATCGGGGCAGTTGGTAAATCTGCACAATTGGGATTGCACACCTGGTTGCCGGATGCTATGGAAGGTTAATGTTGGGCCGTCTTATCTAAGTAATTAGTTACGATTATAAATCCACTGTATGCTGGAAAAACCTTTCCTTTCCTTAAAGAAAGAAAGTAAAACCCCATCGAACTCTAAAGTTAGATGGTCTTGAGAAGGTTGATCAGCCGGTAACAAAAACCGAAGGTTAGGATTACCCCCCCTTCGTTGTTGGAACCCCCGAGACTTTATGTGGAAACCACTTACGAGTAAACCGTCGCCCCGAGGGGGCGAGGGTCTTCAATCCCGCCCCCTTCGGGGGTAAGTAGAGGTGAGACCGGTTCAAGTCCGGCTGCCCCCTAGATGGTCATCATAATAATCCACCTAATTATAAAAATATTAGTGATAGTTGTCCCATTACTTGTTGCAGTTGCCTATTTAACTTTAGCCGAACGGAAAGTTTTGGGGTATATGCAAGCTAGAAAAGGACCAAATGTAGTAGGGGTTTATGGACTATTACAGCCTTTGGCTGATGGTGTAAAGTTGTTCGCTAAAGAGATGGTGATCCCCCACCACGCGAATCTTTTCATATATGTAGCCGCCCCAATATTATCATTTACCTTGGCTTTAATCGCTTGGGGGGTTATTCCTTATGAAAGGGGGGTTTTAATAAGTGATTTAAAGGTAGGAATCTTGTATTCATTAGCTATCTCCTCCATAAGCGTTTATGCCATACTAATGTCCGGGTGGTCTAGTAATTCGAAATATGCTTTTTTAGGAGCCATTCGAGCTGCGGCCCAAATGGTTAGTTATGAAGTTTCTATCGGGCTAATAATCATTACTGTCATTCTGTGCGTGGGCTCCTTAAATATAACTGAGATAGTATTAGCTCAAGGGAATAGTGTTTGGTTTTTTTTCCCTCTTTTCCCCGCTGCTATGATGTTTTTTGCCTCCGCATTAGCCGAAACAAATCGGGCCCCCTTTGATTTGACAGAGGGGGAGTCAGAGTTGGTGTCCGGATATAATGTCGAGTACGCCTCGATGTCTTTTGCTTTATTTTTCCTTGCCGAATACGCTCACATTATATTAATGAGTTGTATGACAACTATCTTATTTTTGGGGGGATGGCTTTCACCAATTGCGGTTTTCCCTCTTGGAGGCTTATTGGGAAAAGGAGGGGCTTGATGGTTTGGTATAAAAACCGCCTTTATAATTTTATTGTTTATTTGAATAAGGGCCTCCTTCCCTAGAATGCGGTATGATCAATTGATGGCGCTACTATGGAAATCTTATCTGCCTCTAAGTTTAGCTTTGGTTATTTTGGTTGCCGGCGTTTTACTGGGTTTTAATGGCCTACCCCCCAGCTGGTGTTCCTAGAAGGGGCAGCCTATAAGGCTGATAGTAAGGTTCCAAGGAACCCGGACTTCCTAGGAAACAGGCTGTTCCTATCGTACCGGCTCCAACGGTCGAATGGTTCCCCAGCATTCCCTCGGGAATGGTTTTTGTTTAAAGGGAATCATTCCTTTAAGAATGGATGATGGGCCTATCATGCATTTCCTTGAGAATGTACACGGAGTTTTATGGGATTTTAGTTTTATTAATTTTTAGTGTAATTCTTTCCGCCATTATTTCCGGCGCTTCTTATGTTTTAGGGGTGAAGCAGCCGGACCGGGAGAAAGTCTCCGCTTACGAATGTGGGTTTGATGCCTTCGGGGCCCCCGGGCGCCCCTTTTCGGTCCGGTTTTTCTTAATTGGGATTTTGTTTTTAATTTTTGATTTGGAAATTTCTTTCCTTTTTCCTTGGAGCATAATATATAATCAAATTTCTCCTTTTGGGTTTTGAACCATGGTGGTGTTTTTGGTCATTCTCACCCTAGGCCTAATATATGAGTGGATAAAGGGTGGCCTAGAGTGGGAGTAAATTAGAATGATCCAAGGACCATCCCTTGGGATGGTGGCCAGCCCTCAGGCTGGGATTATTATTGATAGTCGATAATCATGATAATCAAGATTATCGAGCCACAAGGAACCCTCGCCCCTTCGGGGCGACGGTTGTCGCAAGGTAGGCAAGTTGTAAAGTGGAAGATAAAGTCCCATCCGCCACGGGAGTGGCGGCGTGCCGAGGCGGCGGGATATCCCGCCGCCGCCCCCCCCCGTGGAAGATAAAGTCCCATCCGCCACGGGAGTGGCGGCGTGCCGAGGCGGCGGGATATCCCGCCGCCGCCCCCCCCCTATTCGGGGGAGGGGTTTTCGGCCAATTATCATACCAACTCCGGTATCCGCCCTAATTCACGCCGCAACCATGGTTACGGCGGGTGTTTTTTTATTAATTCGGTCCGCCCCCCTGTTGGAACAAGCGCCATTGGCTCTGATGGTAGTGACCGTCGTGGGGTCCATGACCGCGTTTTTTACTGCCACGATTGGGTTAGTTCAAAATGACTTAAAAAAGGTAATTGCTTATTCGACTTGTAGTCAATTGGGGTACATGGTGGTGGCCTGTGGGATTTCCCATTACTCCATAAGTTTATTTCACTTAATGAACCACGCCTTTTTTAAGGCTTTGCTGTTTTTAAGTGCCGGATCTGTCATTCATGCTATGGCCGATGAACAAGACATGAGGAAAATGGGGGGACTAATAAAATCCACCCCATTTACTTATACTATGATGGCCATCGGTTCCCTCTCTTTAATGGGCTTCCCTTATTTAACGGGCTTTTATTCTAAAGATCTAATTTTGGAGCTAGCTTACGATCAATACTATTTAGCCTTTGCTCATTGGTTGGTGGTCTTTTCCGCACTATTGACGGCTTTCTACTCAATTCGATTAATCTATTTGACCTTTATTGCCGACACAAGCTCAAAGAAAGAAGTTTTTATGCAGGCCCATGAAGGCTCTTGGAACTTAACTTTGCCTCTAATACTATTGGCCTTGGGGAGTATTTTCGTGGGCTATTTAACCAAAGAAGTGCTTTGGTCATTTCAGGCCACACTTCCCCCCATTATCCCTATCTATATCAAATTGCTGCCTGTAATTTTTAGCCTCTTAGGGGCAATTTCGGCTTTTGTGCTCTACCATTGCTCCACCCGCGCCTTTAGTGTGCCAACCCCGGCCATTAGTTTGGCTAGTTACGCTTTTTTATATTCTGCTTGGCAGTTCAATTACATCATAAACTATTTCTTGGTAAGAAACGTGTGGGGATTGGGCCATCTAATCTCGTACCGAGTTTTAGATAAGGGAGTGTTGGAATTGATCGGCCCCAAGGGAATATCAGACCGAATGATCCAATTAACTCAAGGGATTAGCAATTTACAATCCGGTTTAGTTTTTGATTATGTCCTAATAATGTTAATTGGTGCCGCGGTGTTTATTGGGGCAACCATCTGGCCTTCTTACTAATTTGAGGTTAAAGAAAAATGGAAAAGGGAATTAATAAATGTTTTAAGTTCATTCTTTTTAATAGATTGAACGTTATTTTAGGAATGATGTGCGCCATGCTGATAATGTTGTTTCCTCTGTTTTTGATTTCCCCGGCTGAATGCATGGGGAGGAATTTAGTGAATTAACGATTGGTACAATTTTTGGGGTGGTACGGGAAAGACCTTGTCCAGTTGGAATTTTTGGCAAGAGATCTCGGTGATTATGCCGTGCCTGAAGGGTTATGAACTACTGATCCTCCTCCAACGCTTGCAGATGGATATCAAGAGGACCTGGTGGCGGAAGCCATTGATGATTGGGCATACAATAGTAAGATCCGTTTAATCCACTTACGTGAAATGAGGGATAATTATGCCTACGTTGTAGTGGAAGAGTCCCCCGAAGAAGCGAACACCGATTTGGACGCTTGGCTCCAAAAAGAAGTTGACGCCTTAGATGAAGCCCTGAACTTAAATTTGGACACTTCGCTCGAAAAAGAAGTTAATAGCTTGAGGGTTTCCTAATATGGAATGGCCGTTATAACGTTAATAGCGACTCGCGCAGATTGTTCTGATGACTAACATAACTAGACCTTTGGTCTTAGCCTTTCATTTATACCCTGTCTCAAATCCCCCTATTTTTCGCGGGGGGGGGGTAGGTTAAGGTAGACCGTTGGCCTTCAAAGCTAAAAGTGTGGGTTCAAGCCCCGCCCCCCCTGCGATTATTAGTATAATATTGCAGTTAATTAATAAGGGACTACGGGTATGTTTTCGTATGGCACTTAAGGGCGCTAAAATCTCCTCCTTTACATTATTTTTATAAGTTGAGGGGGAGGGGATTGAGCGAGAGCGCTCTGAAAATATAACACCTTATAAAATGACAACATTAAGCCGCTTATTATTTATGGTTATTCCCTTTGGGGAGAGAGACCTGCCGGAGCCTTGGCAATTAGGCTTTCAAGATGCTGCCCACCCGGTGATGGAAGAAATAATCTTTTTTCATGATCAGATTATGTTTATATTGGTCATTATTATTACAACGGTATTATGGTTAATCGTTAAGGCTCTGAGTGGGAAATCTTACCACAGATACCTAGTTGACGGGACCTTATTGGAAATAATTTGAACCATAATCCCGGCAATTCTATTAGTTTTCCTAGCCTTCCCCTCTTTAAAGTTACTATATTTAATGGATGAGATAATGGACCCCGCTTTGACCATTAAGGCGATAGGCCATCAATGGTACTGGTCTTATGAATACTCAGACTATCGGACGGAAACATTAGAGTTTGACTCCTATATGGTCCCCACTTCGGATTTAAACACTGGTGATTTTAGATTGTTAGAGGTGGACAATAGATTGGTCGTTCCTATTAACACACACATTAGAGTGTTAGTTACCGGGGCGGACGTTTTGCATTCATTTGCAGTTCCCTCTTTGGCCATAAAGATGGATGCCATTCCAGGCAGATTGAATCAAACAAGTTTCTTTGTAAAAAGACCCGGCACTTTTTATGGCCAATGCTCTGAAATTTGTGGCGCCAACCATTCTTTTATGCCCATAGTGGTGGAGGCGGTTTCTTTAAATAAATATATAAATTGGGTGCTATCCCTACAGTCCAGTTCTTAGAAGGGATAGTGTATAAGGCTGTGCTTTCTAGCTTTGCAACCGTCGCCCCGAAAGGGCGAGGGTCCCATTAGCCCTTCTCTAGGGTTAGATAGGGCTGATGGCACCGTATCTTAGGGAAAGGTTGAATGGTTTAACCCCCTAAGCCCGCGGGGGCCCCGCGGGGCCCCCCTCTCACGAGGGCCACTATGGCTATGGCGGGTATTATAAAATATAGAGAGAGGGGGGGGGGAGGATTGATTATAAATGCTACCCCCGCCTTTAGGCGGCGGGGATTCTGATCTATCCCCCCCTGATCGGTGGCAATGGCCGTCCATCCCAGAAGGCAAGGCCTTCTGGGGCGGGCGGGAAATTAACCTGATTATGGTTTCCCCCAAAAATTGGCTGGGCTTAATTTTTCTTTTACTTATTTTGGGGATAATTAGCGTGATAAGAATTCCATCAGACAACGACGCTCGACTAAAAAGAACCGCCCTAGAGTGGTCCTTGGCGACTTTAGCTGCCACTTTGATTTTATGGGGGGCCTTTGATTCGGGGGGCCAGTTTCAAACCATAAACCAAACAGAGTGGGTAGTTTCTCCGGCCTTGAATTTCCAATGGGGGCCGATTGTTTTAGCGGTGGACGGGATATCCTTGTTTTTTTTTATTTTAACTGCATTGTTAATCCCCATTTGTATTTTAATAAGTTGAAATTCTATTAAATATTTACTGAAAGAATTTTTATTGTGCTTGCTATTTTTGGAGATTTTATTGATGGGGGTGTTTTCCGCACTTGACTTATTGTTATTTTATATTTTGTTTGAAGGGATATTAATTCCCATGTTCCTTTTGATTGGGATTTGGGGTTCAAGGGAAGAAAAAGTGCGAGCTTCCTATTATTTCTTCTTTTATACTTTAATCGGGTCGGTATTTATGCTCTTGGGAATTTTTCAACTCTATGACATAGCCGGCACAACAGATTATCAGGCATTATTAAATATTAAATTGCCCGAATCAACCCAAAAGTGGATATTTGCTGGGTTCTTTCTTAGTTTGGCGGTGAAAATCCCCAAGGTGCCCTTCCATATTTGGTTGCCCCAGGCTCATGTTGAGGCTCCCGTCTCGGGTTCGGTCATACTAGCGGGGGTACTATTAAAATTGGGGGGTTATGGGTTTTTGAGGTTTTCTTGGCCCCTTTTCCCCGCCGCCTCTGAATATTTTGCCCCCCTAATAATAACGTTAAGTGGGATAGCCATCGTATATGGGAGCCTGACAACTTGTCGGCAAGTAGATTTTAAGCGACTAATTGCCTATTCTTCCGTGGCACACATGGGCCTGGTTACTTTGGGCCTATTCACCCATACAATAGAGGGCTTGGTAGCGGCCGTATTTTTAATGTTGGCTCATGGCATTGTTAGCTCCTCCCTCTTTATTGCGGTCACTTTTTTATATGAGCGCCACCACACTCGTCTTATAAAGTATTATCGGGGGATTACTATTACAATGCCTATTTTTGCGACCATGATGTTGGTATTGACACTAACCAATATGGCCATCCCTTTAAGTTGTAATTTTGTGGGGGAATTTTTTTCCTTGTTAGCCGCCTTTGAGTATAGTTTGGTGATTGGGGTTTTGGCCGCATCGGGCATGGTTTTGTCGGCCGCGTATTCCCTTTATTTGTACAATCGAATTTGTTTTGGGGATGCTTCCAATTACCAACTCTTCCCCAGGGACCTAAACAGGCGCGAGGCCTGGGCCATGGCCCCCTTAGTAATTCTAATTTTTTTCCTGGGGATACTGCCCTCTGTGATTATAGAGCCTGTGAAAAATGCCATAATGTTTAGTCCTGGAGGGGCCTAGCGATGACTTGAGCTTGCTTTTACACATTGTCATTTGGGGTGATCGCTTCTGGAATAATGGTCATATCGGCGCTTAACCCGGTCCACTCAGTTTTTTGGTTGGTAGCTGCTTTTACAAGTTCTTCAGCCCTCTTTATTTTATTGGGGGTGGATTTTATCGCCTTAATGTTTTTAATCGTTTATGTGGGCGCTATTGCTATTCTTTTTTTGTTTGTTATTATGATGTTGAATTTAACTGACTTCCCCCCCGCCTACCGGCTGGGGGGCGAGACAGATATGACAAACTATGTTCCCGTTGGGTTGGCCATTGGGACACTTTTCTTTTCGGAAATTGCCTCCAGTTGGCTCATAATGGGCGGCCACTATGTTCTGGCGGGCCCCTTTGGGGCTGCGACCTCCGGTTACGTTAGTGGATTGGGGGGAAATTGGAATCTGGCCAATCCTTGGTTTTTAATAAAGTGCCACAATATCGAAGCCATTGGGCGGCTGCTATATACCGATTACTACTATTTATTTATTCTAGCCAGTTTTATATTACTGGTGGCCATGATTGGGGCCATCGTATTAACTCAAGAAATAGGGGAGGAGATAGGGGCCACTGCCAAGAAACAAGATATCTTCCTTCAAACTAGCCGCGCCCCCGAGGGCGTGTAACTCCACAGGCGCCCCGCCCCTTGCAACCGTCGCCCCGAAGGGGCGAGGGTTCCTTGAGGCCCCCCAGTTCAATTCTGGGGGGCCCCCCCCATGCAACTAAGGAAAGAGAATCCCGTTCTATCTATTATAAATGGTTTAATTATTGATTTGCCAAGCCCCTCCAATATTTCTTATATGTGGAACTTTGGTTCTTTGTTGGGGGTATGTTTGGGCATACAAATAATAACAGGAATTTTTTTGTCAATGCACTATTGCGCAGATGTAAGTTTGGCCTTCGCTTCCGTAGGCCACATTATGCGCGATGTTAATTATGGCTTTTTACTAAGGTACTTACATGCCAATGGGGCTTCCATGTTTTTCCTATGCGTCTATCTCCATATAGGTAGGGGATTGTACTATGGGAGCTATTCACGAACTGCGGTTTGGAATGTTGGTGTTATAATATATGTATTGATGATGGCCACAGCTTTTATCGGATACGTTTTACCTTGGGGCCAAATGTCTTTCTGGGGTGCCACAGTAATTACTAACTTACTGTCAGCCATTCCTTATATTGGGACAGATATTGTCCAATGGGTTTGGGGAGGATTTAGTGTTTCTAACGCCACACTTAATCGGTTCTTTAGCCTCCATTACCTATTCCCTTTTGTTCTAGCAGCTTTGGCCATGGTCCACTTGATATGTTTACATGTTGAGGGGTCTAATAATCCTATCGGGGTTAAATCTGATATCGATAAAGTCTCCTTCCATGTTTATTATACATCTAAGGATTGATATGGTATAGTTGCATTTGCGGTGGTATTGAGTGCCATTGTGTACATCGCCCCCAATTTGTTAGGGGACCCGGAAAATTTCATCCAGGCCAACCCCTTGGTAACTCCCGTCCATATTCAACCAGAGTGGTATTTTTTATTTGCTTATGCCATATTGCGTTCAATTCCCAATAAGTTAGGGGGGGTTGTGGCCATGTTCTCTAGTTTTTTAATATTATTTTTAATGCCATGGCTCCATAGTAGCCGATTTCGAGGCTTGACCTTCCGGCCCTTGGCGCGACTCGCCTTTTGGTTTTTCGCGGCCGACTTCTTACTTCTTACTTGGATTGGGTCACAACCTGTCGAGGAGCCTTTTATAGTAATTGGGCAACTAGCTTCAATTTTTTATTTTTCTTACTTTTTAGTTATCACTCCCCTTTTGGGTCATTTTGAAAATTGGTTGACAAGCAACCCACGCCCCGAAGGGGCAGCGGTTGCAAAGAGCCCTCGCCCTTTCCCTAGCTAAAGCTAGGTCAGAGGGCCTTTTGGGAGGGCGGAGGCATAAGGATGGGAAGGCCATCGGCTTATGCCCTGTCTAGGTTTTCAAATCTAAAACACATAGTCGCCCCCTCTTTCAGGGGGAAACTATAGATTGAAAACAAAGGGGGGCCTTCTCCTAAAAGGGAGAGTTGCCCTAAGGGTTGTACATTATAGTCTTGAGAAGCCCCCCCGGGGCGGAGCCCCGCCCCCCCCCGCAACCCCAAAATAGAGAATAAGTAAAAATGAAATCTACCGTTTATCACCCCTATCATTTAGTAGACCCCAGTCCATGGCCTTACATAGGATCTTGCGGAGCTCTTTTTGTTACTATAGGCAGTGTCATATATTTTCATTATAGTCAACCCTGGGTGATGTATATGGGATTAATAACAATTGTATTTACCATGGTAGTTTGGTGGAGGGATGTAATCCGAGAGGCTACTTTTCAAGGTCACCACACCCTAATGGTTAAACAGGGATTAAAATATGGGATGCTTTTATTTATAGCCTCCGAGGTTCTTTTCTTCTTTTCCTTTTTTTGGGCTTTCTTCCACAGCAGCCTGGCACCCACAATTGAACTCGGTGCCGTCTGGCCGCCCCAGGGCATTGACCCGTTAAATCCCTTTTCGGTGCCCCTATTAAACACTGCGGTGTTACTCAGCTCGGGTGCCACTGTAACTTGGGCACACCACGCTATAATTAGCGGCCGAAGAGGAGAGGCTATCCGAGGGCTCACCGCCACCGTGGTTTTAGGGCTAATATTTACCGGGCTACAAGCAATGGAATACTACGAAGCCCCCTTTGCCATTTCGGATTCAGTTTATGGATCTACTTTTTTTGTGGCCACGGGATTCCATGGTCTCCATGTTATAATAGGGACTACTTTTTTGGCCGTCTGTTTAGCCAGACTAGTATCCCATCAATTTACTCGCCATCACCATTTTGGATTTGAAGCTTCAAGTTGGTATTGGCATTTTGTAGATGTAGTGTGGTTGTTTTTATATATTTGTATATATTGGTGGGGGTCTTAGGGCCTCGGTTGCTATCAGCCCTCCCCCCTCAGTTGTAAGGAGCCGCCGCCCAAAGGGCGGCGGTTGCCCGTATTAGA